TCATATAAATCGATCTAGCAATGATGGAATTTATATTCTGTTTACAGAATCACATGAAATTTTACCCAACTCACTAGATGATGAAATGTATCATATGAAAGACAGATGAACGGAGAAAATAAAGCGAATTTTCTACTCAAATTGAAACTTGCATTTTGGAACTTTCAACAGATACAAATGGAAATAAATGATAATAAATCATTCCTGGAAACAGAATTCTGCCACTTAGACTTATGGAGTTTTGTATAAGATATAGAAAAACAAAACGTGAATACTTTGACCATTTATGAATATTCTCCAATCCTTATAAAATTGAGTTTTTAAGTTTAGCACTTAGTCTTTTCGCGGATTCCATTGTTCAAAAAATGACTCGTAGAAACAGAAAAGATATATTTGTTTTTACCTATTTTTTAGTAATTCGTAGAATAAATAATGACTCTTTCTTTCCAATTAGCTGTTTTTGCATTAATTGCTACTTCATCAATCTTATTGATTAGTGTACCCATTGTATTTGCTTCTCCAGATGGTTGGTCAAGTAATAAAAATGTTGTATTTTCCGGTACATCATTATGGATAGGAAATCAATAAATAAAGTACTTAAGAAGTTTATATTTATATTACACACGTGCATATTCATATAATTGTTGTTATAATTGATAATTGAGAAGGATTTTTATAAAGAATATTATTAGTAAAGGGATTAAGAAAAAGAGGATTCAAGATACAAGTACAATAAAGAAAGAGAAGTTCAGTAAATCCCCAAAAAGGCGGGGAATTTTTTCATCTATTTTGTTGTATCCTTTTGGCGGCATGGCCGAGTGGTTAAAGGCGGGGGACTGCAAATCCTTTTTCCCCAGTTCAAATCCGGGTGTCGCCTGATCAACAAAAGAGTATCAATTCCCCATTCTGTTCTGATAAAAGTTGCCGAATTATTCACAAGAAGCAGACAAAATGTTGATACTTGCTTTATTCTAAACATTCGGGGGTTCTATAAACTTTATCTCTAAACCCTACTATAATAAAAATAAAGAGTAAGTAAATAAAATCCTTGATTCAAGGAAAGATTATAGGTTAGTAAGAAGGGATATCAAGATTGCAAGACTGTCTCGTGGATTCCCTTTCCTAATAATGTAGTGTTTACTGACTGGGTCTTGAATTAGATGGGATAGTTGGATGAAGAATTGAATTAGTTGTGGAACGGGCAGAATTTTTTTTGTATACAGACTTAGACGAGTCTCTGAATGCTCAGGCATTCAAAATATATTTAGATTGGATGGATAATTGGTTTTGATAGAAAAGTGGAAAAATAATTTATTTTGGTAACCCTTGTTAAGAATGTAAGAGACTGTCTCCCGATTGTTTCACAGAGAGAGTCGGGAGACAGTAAGGATTAGATCAAATGGTAATATATATTGGTAATTTCTCTTGTTCTATATTATTTCTTCCTTTCATAAACAATATAATAAAAGGAAGAAATAATATAGAATCGGTCTTTGATTACTACATACTATAATAAATATGAGTCACAAAGACCCATTTCCTTGATACATCCTTGGATGTCACTGCATATTTTGCTTGTACTTCATCTTTCCCGATTCTACTAGAAATCATATAGGAACTTGCTTGTTATAAGTAGATTTCATTGGATTGGGTCATCAATATTAAAAGCAAAATACCCTTTTGACTCTGTGCTATTGATTCCACTATGATCTGTGTATTATTTATATAGTGAGCACTAATGGTTATTATATGTTCTATTTCAAATCTAAATCGGAGACATAATTCACATGGATATAGTAAGTATCGCTTGGGCTGCTTTAATGGCAGTCTTTACATTTTCCCTTTCACTCGTAGTATGGGGGAGAAATGGACTCTAGAAGGACTACAACCTTATTTCTATAATAACATTAATAGATAATATGGTAGAAAGAAGTCATAAGACTTCTTTCTACCATATTATCAGATCTCATAAAATACTGTTGATTCTAGTCCACTCATTTATAAGACGCGGCATTGTGGAATCCTTTTCATTTTATTTCTTCAATCATTGACAACTAAGAAGTCAAGTTTCAGTCAAATTAATTTGACTGACCGTTTTTACGTAAATTATAAGTAAAAAAGAAGTTGGAACTAGAATGAACAGTGCAGTAGCAATAAATGCGAGAATATTTACTTCCATAATCTCATTGTTTTTTTACTTCGCAATAAATCACTCGGGATTCAATCCCATAGAGATTGAATCAAATCAGTATCATGAACAATATCTGAGCTATCAAATTGATTCATCGTCGAGAATTGAAAAAAGTATCACATAGAAATCAATTTGATCCATATTGAATCCAAAATGGGATTCCCGATCCAATCAAGAATTCCTTAATTTTTTTACATTCTTTTCTCTTCAAACCCCACCATCTTCATTTTACAATCATCTGTGATGAAGTATCATCTAACCACCACCTTTCTGCTTCCATGGGTGGTCACAAACGTAAATCATAAACAA